ATTAATTTATATAAAAAATATCAAGGTGGTTTATCTGTTTGGTTAGAAAGTTCTAATCATAAGGATATCGGAACCTTATATTTTATTTTTGGTTTATGATCTGGTATGGTTGGTACTAGATTATCATTATTAATTCGTTTAGAATTAGCTAAACCCGGTTTTTTTTTAGGTAATGGGCAGTTATATAATTCTATTATTACTGCTCATGCTATTTTAATAATTTTTTTTATAGTTATACCCAGAATGATTGGTGGTTTTGGTAATTGATTATTGCCTTTAATGTTAGGTGCTCCTGATATAAGTTTTCCACGTTTAAATAATTTAAGTTTTTGATTATTACCAACAGCTATATTTTTAATTTTAGATTCAAGATTTGTAGATATAGGTTGTGGTACTAGTTGAACTGTTTACCCACCTTTAAGGACATTAGGACATCCTGGTAGAAGTGTAGATTTAGCTATTTTTAGTTTACATTGTGCTGGTTTAAGTTCAATTTTAGGTGGTATTAATTTTATGTGTACAACAAAAAATTTACGTAGTAGATCTATTTCTTTGGAACATATAAGATTATTTGTTTGAACTGTTTTTGTTACTGTATTTTTATTAGTTTTATCTTTACCAGTTTTAGCAGGTGCTATTACAATATTGCTAACTGATCGTAACTTAAATACATCTTTTTTTGATCCAAGTACTGGTGGTAACCCTTTAATTTATCAGCATTTATTTTGATTTTTTGGTCATCCAGAGGTTTATATTTTAATTTTACCAGCTTTTGGTATTATTAGACAATCTACTTTATATTTAACTGGTAAAAAAGAAGTATTTGGTTCATTAGGAATGGTTTATGCTATTTTAAGAATTGGGTTAGTTGGGTGTGTAGTATGGGCTCATCATATATATACTGTTGGTATGGATTTAGATTCTCGTGCTTATTTTACAGCGGCTACAATAGTAATTGCTGTACCTACGGGTGTAAAAGTTTTTAGTTGATTGGCTACTCTTTTTGGTACAAAAATAGTATTTCAACCTGTTTTATTGTGAGTTTTAGGTTTTATTTTTTTATTTACTGTAGGTGGTGTTACTGGTGTTGTTTTATCTAATTCTAGTCTAGATATTATTTTACATGATACTTATTATGTAGTAGCTCATTTTCATTATGTTTTAAGATTAGGTGCTGTTTTTGGTATTTTTACAGGTGTTAGATTATGATGAAGTTTTATTACTGGTTTTGTTTATGATAAATTAATGATATCAGCAGTTTTTATTTTAATGTTTATTGGTGTTAATTTAACATTTTTCCCTTTACATTTTGCTGGTTTACATGGTTATCCTCGTAAGTATTTAGATTATCCTGATGTATATTCTATTTGAAATATTATAGCTTCTTATGGTTCTATAATTAGTACTTTTGGTTTATTTTTATTTATTTATGTTTTATTAGAATCATTTTTTAGGTATCGTTTGGTTTTAAATGATTATTTTTATAGTAGAAGACCTGAAGCTAGTTTAAGAGGTTATGTTTTTGGTCATAGATATCAATCTGAAATTTATTTTAGAAGTACATCTTTAAAATAATTTTGTAAAAGAATTTTAGTATAATTTAGTATATTTAATTGCAAATTAAATGGTAATAAGTTCTTTAAGTAAGGTAGGATAATAAAGTCTATAAGGTTCATACCCTTGAGGTGGTTTTCCCTTATTAAAAGTTTTAGTATAATTTAGTATAATTTATTGTCAATAAATAGGTAAAAACTTTAGATTCTTTAGTATATTTAGTACATTTGACTTCCAATCAGAGAGATTTAAGGATTAATTTTTAATTTTTTTCAAGGTTATAATTTATTATTTGCAAGAAGTTTATTTTCTAGTTATATAGATTGATTTCATGCTTTTAATTGTAGTTTGTTATTAGGTGTTTTAGTTTTTGTTACTTTATTATTTTTTTATTTAATTATTAGAATTTACTATTTTAAAAGTAAAAAAATTGAGTATCAGTTTGGTGAATTATTATGTAGTGTATTTCCTACTTTTATTTTACTTATGCAGATGGTACCTTCTCTAAGGTTATTATATTATTATGGTTTAATAAATTTAGATAGTAGTTTAACTGTAAAAGTTACTGGTCATCAATGATATTGAAGGTATGAATTTAGTGATATTCCTGGTTTAGAATTTGATTCTTATATAAAGTCTTTAGATCAATTAGAATTAAGGGAACCACGTTTATTAGAGGTTGATAATCGTTGTGTAGTACCATGTGATACAAATATTCGTTTTTGTATTACATCAGCTGATGTAATTCATGCTTGGACTTTATCTACATTATCTATTAAATTAGATGCTATAAGAGGTATTTTAAGAACTGTTTGTTGTACTTTTCCTGTGGTAGGTGTATTTTATGGACAATGTTCAGAAATTTGTGGTGCTAATCACAGATTTATACCAATTGCTTTAGAAGTAACTTTAGTTGATAATTTTAAGTCTTGATGTTTTGGTAATATTGAGTAATTTAGCTTATTAGTTTATTGTTAAAATTTTTGTTTGTGGTACAAAAGAATTTATGAGCTTTAAATTTTATTTTTGTAAATATTAGTATTGCATACTATTTTAGGAAAATTTCATTATTTATGAATAATAGAAATAAAGGGTAGAAGATAAAGTAGTTTTATTGTTTCATAATAAAAATTATTTATCTTAGAGTTGAAATGTCGTCCTTTATGATAACTTTTTATTAATAGATATATTAGAAAATTATATATAAATGTTTTTGATTAGAAAATTTAGAATTTGTAGTGTTTTAATTTTTAGTTTTATAACTATTTTTAATTATCAATTTTTAACTTTTTATAATTTAATAATTTTATATTAAATATATAATCTAAATATTAGTAAATTATCAATAAATTACGTTTTTATTTAAAATATAAATTTAATAACTTGAATTCTTAATCAAATGTTTTTTAAAGACTTAGGTTTTTTTATAAAACTGGCTTCTGCCCTATGATATTTAAATGGCAGTCTTAGCGTGAGGACATTAAGGTAGCAAAATAATTTGTGCTTTTAATAAGTTCCAGTATGAATGAAGTTATTGGTTAGTTCTTTTTATATTTTTAATTTGAATTTAATTTCTATTTAAGAAAAAATAGATATATTTAAACAAAGATAAGTCTTCGGAAATTCTATTATTATAATTTTAATTAAGGTTATAATAAATTTTCTAGGGCAGAATATTATATAATATTATTTTACTAATATTAATTTAAAGAATTACTCCGGAGTTAACAGAAAATCATATTTAATCCAGTACTTATGGTAAAATAAGTTTTACATCGATGTTGTATTTAAGTTAACTAAGAAAGGAGAAGACTTAGTTTTTTAGACTGTTCTTCTATTAATTAACTTAACGTGATATTAGTTTAATTCATTGTGAGATAGAATTGTTTATCTTGTTAAATATAAAAAATTAAAATGTTTAGTACGAAAGGAACAATATAAAAGTTTTAAACTTTAAGATCTAGTGATCTAATTTTATCTTTATTAATTGTATTTTCAATTACTTTGGTTTTGTTAGTTGTTTTTTATGTTTTAAATTTTGTTTTAAGAATTAAAGATATGGAAAAATCAAAAGTAAGAACTTTTGAGTGTGGTTTTGTTAGTGTAGGTAAGGTTCAAAATTCTTTTAGTATTCATTTTTTTATTATAATAATTATATTTGTAATTTTTGATTTAGAAATTGTAATGTTTTTAGGAATTTTATTTTCTGATTTTAGTTCTTTTGTAGGATTTTTTTTTGTTTTTATTTTTATTTTAGGTGGGTTTTATATAGAGTGATGATATGGTAAATTGATTTGATTAATTTAAATTAATATTTCTATTTTTTTGATAAGAGGTTTATTTATATCTTTGATGTTGTTATTGTGAATATTCCCATATTTTAATGTTAGGTTTTATTTTTTAGAATGAAATTTAATTTCTTTAGATTACATATTAAATTTTAATAATTTACTTTTTGCTTTTATTTTATTTTTAGTTTCTTTTAGGGTATTTGTATTTAGAACTTATTATTTAAATTCTGAATTAAATTTTAATTATTATTATTTTGTTTTATTAATTTTTATTTTGAGTATATTTATATTAAATTTTAGTAGAAGACCTATTAGTATAATTATTAGTTGAGATTTATTAGGTATTTCTAGTTTTTTTTTAGTTTTATTTTATAATAATTGAGATAGGTGTAGTGGTTCTATAAACACAGTTTTAACTAACCGTTTGGGTGATTATTTTATATTTATCTTTTTTAGGGGGGCTTTAATCGGTTGTTTTAGAATAGTAGATCATAGTTTTTTTAGTGGTTATTTAGGTTTTTTATTAATTGCAACAGCTGCTACTAAAAGAGCTCAATTTCCTTTTAGTGGTTGATTACCTAAAGCAATAAGAGCACCTACCCCCGTTAGTTCTTTGGTTCATAGTAGAACTTTGGTCACAGCTGGTTTAATTTTAATGATAAATTTTTTTGATTTAGTTATACATGAAAATATAAGTAAGGTAATTTTAATTGTAGGTATTTTTACTATATTTTTTTCCAGAATTACTGCTTTAGTTGAGGAAGATTTAAAGAAAGTAGTAGCTCTTAGTACTTTATCACAAATAGGTTTTGCTACAGTTACTTTAGGTTTGGGTTTATATTATATTTCTTTTTTACATTTAGTTAGACATGCTTTATTTAAGAGTTGTTTGTTCATACAAGTTGGTTATATTATTCATTGTTCTTTTGGTCAACAAGATGGTCGTGGTTATAGTAATAATGGTAATATGCCTAATTTTATCCAATTACAATTATTGGTAACCCTATTTTGTTTATGTGGTTTAATTTTTTCTAGAGGTGCTGTGAGAAAAGATTTTATTTTGGAAATGTTTTTTTCTGGGGGTTATATAATATTTTTGAGTTTAATATTTTTTATTACAATTTTTTTAACGTTTGGTTATAGTTATCGTTTATGAAAAAGTTTATTTTTAAGATTTAATAAGTTAGTTAATCACTATAGTAGTTCTGTTTTTATAAATTTTTTAAGATTGTTTTTAGTAATATTTTCAATTTTTTTTATATGATGATTAAATTTTAATATATTAAATATTCCTGCTTTATTTTTATATGTAGATTTTTTTAGACCTTTAACTTATATTTTTATTATATTATTTTTGTCTTTTTTGTTAGTAAAATTATTATTTAAGGAATTAACTTATAAATTTTTAGTAGACTATTTAGCTAAAAACAGGATTTTAAAAATAAAAAATTTTAAATTTATTGATAATTATTTAAATTCTATAATTCAATTATTAAGTAAAAATTTAAGTTTTTTTAGTCTTTCCAGAAATTATTATATAAAAAGTTTAAATTTTAATAGAGTAGTATTTTTAACTATGATAATTTTTTTGCTATTATAATAGGGGTTTTAGTTTAATTTAAAATTTATGTTTTGCATACATAAGATTTAAACTCTATTAAATAATTAATATATAAGGTCACTATCTGTTAATAATATTAGTAGTGTTATTTTACTTAGTTATTATAATAATATTAGTAGTGTTATTTTACTTAGTTATTATAATAATATGTTTTATAGTTTAATTTTTTAGTGAGTTAGTTTGAAATATTAAAATTTTTGTATTTTGTGTTTTAAGCATGTATTTTTTTTTATAAAGTAAAGTTAAATTTCTTTATATTTGATTATTTTTTATATTAAATTTTTGATATATTATATATATAAAAAATACTATTATGTTATATCTAAATTATTTAGATATAACATTAAATGTTATAAAGGATATTAAAATATCCTTTAGTATATTGGTTATGTAAATCTTTAATAAGATTTATATAACTAGGTTATATTAAGTTTTAATATAACATCTTAATTATATAATTAAAAATTATACTTATATTTAGGTATAATATTATTGAATTATATTATATCTAAACTTATAATTGTATAATTTTAAATTACATAATTAAGATATAGTATATTATACTAGCTTATATAATAAGTATAGTATAATATAAATTATATATATATATGTATTTATTTTTCTATTTATATCTTGTTTACAAAGATTGATTTATAATAATATATTATGGATGTTGTGTAATTAATATATTATTATAAAAATCAATTGTGTAAACAAGATATAAATAGGTTTCAGTATATAGTTTATTTAAAATATAACATTTGGGTTGTTAAGATTTTTTACTGAGAATTTTTAGTTTAATTAGAATATCTTACTTACAATAAGATGGTTTAAAATTCTATTTATAAGTTATTTTTTTTCTTGGCTGTTTTTAGTAGTTTTTTAAGTTATATAAATTTAGACCCTATAAAAAGTTGTTTTTTTTTAATTTTTAGTTTAATTTTTAGTATACCATTAATATCTTTTTTTTTACATGTTTGATTCTCTTATTTTGTTTGTTTATTATTTTTAAGTGGAATTTTTGTAATTCTGGTATATTTTTCTAGTCTTTCAAAAATTAATTTAGTAAAAAGGCAATTAACTTTATTTTCTTTATTTTTGACTTTGTTTTTTATATTTCCTATATTTTTGTTTGAGTCAAAATATTTGAATTTAAATGCTTTTTATTATGAAATTTATTGGTCTATATTGTTTTTTATTTTATTGGTTTTATTGTTTTTTATAAATTTTAGTAGATATTATTTAAGTTTTTCAGGAGCTTTGCGTAAAATTTAAATTATTTTTTTATTTATGAGATTATTTATGTTAATTTTTAAGTGGCAACGTTTAATCTTTATTTTAATTTCTTTAGAGTTTTTGATGATGAGAGTATTTTTAATATTTTCAGAATTATTTAGAGAAATAATATTTTTTTATTTTATAAGATTTTCTGTAATTTCTAGAATTTTAGGTATAATTATTATAGTTGGGAATATAAAATTTTTTGGTAGAGATCAATGTATTTTTTAACAGATATAAGTTAAGTTTAAACTATTGATCTTCAAAATCAAAAATTTATTTCTGTATTGTTGAGATAATAGTATAATATAGTATTTTTCTTTTTCGAAGAAAAGGTTATTTATCTTATGAAGTTTTCTTTAATTTTAAAATTTGATTATGGTTTTAGAATTTTTAAAATGATATTATCTAATTATGATTTATTTAGTGGGCAATGAAATTTCACCCCGGCAATTAATCGTTTGTAAAAGGCTTGTTCCAGAATAATCGGCTACACTAGTCAAGCTTGTACTTTTATTGTTTTTTATTATAAATTTTATAAATATAATTTTAAGAATTTTAGGTAGAATTAGAATTTATATTATATAATTGTTTATAATTTTAAATTTCGTAAAACGAATTAGATTAGTACCTAATTAGACGAAAATAAAAATAGCAGGAGTAAAGTTGTATTTAAACTGAAAGAATATTGGCAGGTTTATTAAATTATCTTTGGAGGTTGAGTAATAATTGAGAACCCTCATTAACTACTTAAATATTAGACTCATGTATGATCGTTTATTTTATTCTTAAGGATTAAAATTATAAATTTTTAATTTATAAAAATAGATATTTACCTGGTTTATATTTTAAGTAAAATTTGGCCTACAATAATGTATATTTTGGATTTTGTGTGTAGTTACATAAATGAAATTGTAAAAGACAGTAAGAATATTTTTATGTTTTTCTGAAGAGTATCTAAAAACGGTACAAATCATCCATCAATTGTCTAAAAGGGAGTAAGTTGTAGTAAAGTAGATTTAGGGGAACCTTAATCTATTAATGAACTATAAATAGGTATGTTTTGAAAACATATTTTGAGAATTTCTCGTAGTTTTTAAGAGTTAGTTTAAATTAGAATTGTTGACTGTTAATCAAAAGGTTATACTCTTAATTTAAGAGTTTAGTTTAATTTAAAAATATTAGATTGTAAATCTAAAGTTATTAACTCTTGTTGATTTTAATGTTGATTAATATTTTATTAATAATAATTTTTATTGTTCAAAGAATTGCTTTTATTACTTTATTAGAGCGTCATTTATTAGGTAGGAGTCAAAATCGTTTAGGACCTACTAAAGTAAGATTTATGGGTTTAGTACAGGCATTGTTAGATGGTGTTAAGTTACTAAAAAAGGAGCAATTAACTCCAATTAATTCTTCTGAAATTTCTTTTTTATTAGTTCCTGGAATTTCTTTTATTGTAATGTATGCTGAATGATTTACTATTCCTTATTTTTTTGATTTTTTAAGATTTGAGTTTGCTATTTTATTTTTTTTATGTTTAATTGGTTTTGCTGTTTATGCTACTTTGATTAGTGGTGTTGTTAGAAAATCTAAATTTGGTATAGTAGGTGCTATTCGTGCTAGAAGTCAGAGTATTTCATATGAAATTGCTTTTTCTTTATATGTATTGTGTATTATTATTCATAATAACATTTTAAGTTTTTATAGAAGGTTTAATTTAAGTTTAATTGTAATTTATATTCCTTTTTTAATTATAATTATTGCTGAGTTAAATCGTGCTCCTTTTGATTTTGCAGAGGGTGAAAGTGAGTTAGTAAGAGGTTATAATGTAGAATTTGCTAGTGTAGCATTTGTTTTACTTTTTTTAAGTGAATATGGTGCCTTAATTTTTTTTAGGGTCTTAAGTAGAGTATTGTTTTTTAATTTTTCTATTTTAGCAACTTTTTTAATTTTTTCTTTGTTAATTTTTATTCGTAGTTCTTATCCACGTTATCGTTATGATTTTATAATAAGTTTATTTTGATTTAAGTTATTACCTTTATCTTTAATTTTTTTATTTTATTATACTATTTTGTTCTTTTAATTAATCAAGTTTATTTTTTAGATATTTTTATATTTATTTTTGTTTTACAATTTTTATTCTATTTTAAAGAAAGAATAATTAATTCTTTAGTTAAAAATTTTTTATCTAGTTTAATTGGTGTTTTTAGATATTCAAAAACTCTACCTTTAAGTTCAGTAATTTCTGTTAGAACTTTTATTGTTTTATTAACTTGTTGTTTTGGTGGATATTTTACTTATTCTTTTTGTCCTTGTGGAATAGTGGAGTTTACTTTTGTTTATGCAGCTACTGCTTGAATGAGAACTTTATTAACTTTTATTTCAAGTGAAAAATTTTCTATTTATATGAGAAAAGCTGGTGATAGGTTTTTAAAGACTTTTAGAATATTATTGGTTGAAATTGTTAGTGAATTTTCTCGTCCTTTGGCTTTAACTGTACGTTTAACTGTTAATATTATAGTTGGACATTTAATTAGAATAATATTATATCAAGGTTTAGAGTTAAGATTAGGTGAAAAATATATTTGAATTTCTGTTTTAGCTATTATAATAGAATGTTTTGTATTTTTTATCCAAAGTTATATTTTTTCTCGTTTAATTTATTTGTATTTAAATGAGTAATTTAACAAAAGATGTTAACTTAAGTTTAAAGTGCCAGACTTTTAATCTGGAAATGTATTTTCACATCTTATTTTAAGAGTTGATTTAGCAAAAGAAGTGCATTTGCTTTAAGCGCAAAAGATATCCAATCAACTAATGAGTTTATAAACAAGTCTTCTAAATTTGTTCTAGGTTAATCACCTACTCATTTATTTTTTTTATTCTTTGTTTATTTTTTGTTTTATTTAGATTTATTAGTATAGTAACAAATAATATTGTTGTTTATTGAAGTTTATTTTTAATGATAACTTTATTATTTATTATATTAAATAAGGAAATAGGTGGTTATGTAAGAAATTTTAATTATTTTGTTATTCAAGAAGTTTTAGGTTTGATTTTTTTAATTTTTAGAAGTAGTTTTTTAGTTTTTTTTATTATTTTAATAAAAATTGGTGTTGCTCCTTTACATTTTTGAATTTTTAGAATTACTAATAATATAAGTAATTTAAGATTAATTTGATTTTTAGTATTTCAAAAAGTTCCAGCTTTTTTTATTCTTATACAAAATTTTTATAATTATATTTATTTTTTAATATTTGGTTTATTATTTTGTTATATACAATTATATTTAATAAAAGGTCAGAAGAATATAATAATTATTTCTTCTACTGAGTCTTTTAATTGAATAATTATTGGTTTTATGTTTACTTTTTTTTCTCCTATTTTTTTATTTATTTATTATTGTTTATTAATACTTTTTTTGTTACCAAAGGTTACTGAAAATCAATATTTGGATTTAAATATAAAAACTATTTTAGTATTTTTAAATACACCTTTTAGGGTGGTATTTTTTGTTAAGGTTTTTTCTTTAATTGAAATTTTGTTTAATGAGAATTACTTGTTTATTTTAGTATTAATATTTTCTATAAGTTTGTCTATTTTTAGTATTGGTTATTGATTAGTAAATTATAGTTTAAAGGATAACTATTTTAATTCTAATGTAAATTATTTATTTTTTATAAGTTTATTTTCTATGATGTTATTTAGAGCTATTTAAACTTTTCTAGTAAAATTTATTATATTATCTTGATAAGGTAAAGTTCCATTTGGGAGAAGTATAGATGTTAAATAGATTTACCTATATTTGTTTACGGTACAAAAAGATTTTACATCTTTGTAATTTAGTTTAGAAAGAATATTTGTTTTTGGTGCAAAAGGGTTAAATTACATTCTTTTTTACTCTTTTAGTTTATTTATAAAATATGACTCTGAAGAAGTTAAGAATATTAGGAGTAATAAAAATTAATAATAATTTATTAAATTTTGTGAATTCTTTAGTTGTTACTTTACCATCTAGTAAAACTTTAACTTTAAGTTGAAATTTTGGTAGAATATTAGGTATAATTTTGGTTTTTCAGATTTTAACAGGTACCTTTTTAGCTTTTTATTATACTGCTGATAGTAGAATAGCATTTTCTAGAGTTCAATATATTATATATGAGGTAAATTTTGGTTGAATTTTTCGTATTTTTCATTTTAATGGTGCTAGATTATTTTTTATCTTTTTATATTTACATATCTTTAAAGGTTTATTTTTTATAAGATATCGTTTAAAAGAAGTGTGAATATCTGGTTTAACTTTATATCTATTAATTATAATAGAAGCTTTTATAGGTTATGTTTTAGTTTGAGCTCAAATAAGTTTTTGAGCAGCTGTAGTAATTACTAGATTATTAAGTGTAATTCCTATTTGAGGCCCCACTATTGTTACTTGAATTTGAAGAGGGTTTGGTGTAACAGGAGCTACTTTAAAATTTTTTTTTGTTTTACATTTTTTAGTACCTTGGTTTTTATTGGTTTTAATAACAGCTCATTTGATTTTTTTACATAGAACAGGTAGAACTTCTAGTTTATATTGTCATGGTGATTATGATAAAGTTTGTTTTGCTCCTAAATATTGAGGAAAAGATGCTTATAATGTTTTAGTTTGATTGGTTTTTATTATTTTTAGTTTAATTTACCCTTTTAATTTAGGTGATCCTGAAATATTTATTGAAGCAGATCCTATAATGAGTCCTGTTCATATTGTCCCTGAGTGATATTTTTTATTTGCTTATGCTATTTTGCGTGCTATTCCTAATAAAATTTTAGGTGTAATTGCTTTATTGATGAGAATTGTTACTTTTTATTTATTTGCTTTATTTAATAATTATACTTCTTGTTTGACTAAATTAAATAAGTTTTTAGTATTTACATTTATTGTTTCATCCGTAATTTTAAGTTGATTAGGGCAGTGTTTAGTAGAAGATCCTTATACTATTTTAAGACCATTATTTTCTATTATTTATTTTGTTTTGGCTTATTTACTATTATTTATCTATGCATTTAGAAAGTATATTTTTAAATAATAAGACATATTTAGTATAAAAAATACATCAGATTTAGATTCTGAGGATAAATATATGTTATTTTTCATAATTTTCATATTTTAAGTTTATCTAGTTATGCTTACTATTTATTTTTTTCTTCTTTAGGTTTAACTACTTCATTAGTTATATTTTTTAAGTATGGTTTTATTTGAATGTTTTTGTTTAGTTTATTTACAGTTTTATATATTTCTTTTATTTGGGGTAAAGATATTTCTATAGAGGGTTTAAGTGGTTATCATAATTTTTTTGTTATAGACGGTTTTAAGTTGGGTGTAGTCTTATTTATTTTTAGAGAGTTTATATTTTTCTTTAGAATTTTTTGAACATTTTTTGATGCAGCCTTAGTTCCTGTTCATGAACTAGGTGAGACTTGATCTCCTATAGGAATACATTTAGTTAATCCATTTGGTGTACCTTTATTAAATACTATTATTTTGTTAAGTAGTGGTGTATCTGTAACTTGGGCTCATCACAGATTATTAAGAAATAAAGCTGTTGGTAACTCTTTATTTTTAACTTGTTTATTAGCTGCTTATTTTACTGGTATTCAATTAATAGAATATAGAGAAGCTAGTTTTTCTATATCTGATGGTATTTTTGGTAGAATTTTTTATTTATCAACTGGTTTTCATGGTATTCATGTATTATGTGGTGGTATATTTCTAGTTTTTAATTTTTTACGTTTATTAAAATCTCACTTTAATTATAATCATCATTTAGGTTTAGAATTTGCAATTTTATATTGACATTTTGTTGATGTAGTGTGATTATTTTTATTTGTTTTTGTTTATTGATGATCTTATTAATAAAAATTTAGCTATTATAGTTTAATTAGAATATATAACTTGTAATTATAGGGTTTAAAATAGCTTTGTTAGAATATTTTTTTTTAGGTTTAATATTTTTGTTTAAACCCTTTTTCTTTTTTGTATTTTTTACTATTTTTAGATTTATAATTTTAAATAATTTATCTTGGTCTGGAATTTTTATTTTATCTGATTCTTATGTTTTTGTTTTAATAGTGGTATTAAGTATATTTATTTTTGGGGTTATTATAATTTCTGAAAAAAATAATAATCTTTTATTGTTATCAGAGATTCTTATTATTTTTTGTATCTTATTTTTTGTTCCAAGTAATATAATATTGATATATATGTTTTTTGAATTATCAATGTTTCCTATTCTAATTATAATTTTAGGTTTTGGTTCCCAAATTGAAAAAATTAATTCATCTTATTATTTGTTAGTTTATGCAGCATTTTGTTCTATACCTTTTTTATATATTTTTTTTGTTTTTAATAGTAATAATAATATTATTACTTATTTTGATGAAAATATAGGTTTTTTGTTTAGCTTAGTTTTAAGTTTAAGATTTATAGTTAAATTTCCTATTTATTTTTTACATTTATGGTTACCTAAAGCTCATGTTGAAGCTCCAACTTCAGCAAGAATACTTTTAGCAGGTTTATTATTAAAGTTAGGTACAGCTGGTTTTTTGCGTATTATAAAAACTTTAAATATAATTCATATTAATTTTTGGTTAATTTTATCTTTTATTGGTATAATTTTAGCTGCATTTTGTTGTATCTTTCAGAGTGATTCTAAATCTTTAGCTGCTTATTCTTCAGTTACTCATATGAGTTTTTTATTTTTAGGTATTTTAATTTTTAATTTATTTGGTAAAAGTAGAAGAGTAATATTAATATTAGCTCATGGTTATACTTCTACTTTAATATTTTATTTTATTGGTGAGTTTTATCATATATCTTCTACTCGTATGATTTATTTTATAAATAGTTTTTTTAATTCTAGAATAATTTTGGGTATTTTATTTTCTTTAGTATTTTTATCTAATGCAGGTAGACCACCATCTTTATCTTTTTTTTCTGAATTAATAATTATTGCCGGGAGTTTTGTTTTAGTAAAATTTATATTTGTTATATTATTTGTTTATTTTATAGTAGCTTTTTATTATTCTATTTTTTTAATTACTAATTCATTAATAGGAAAAGATATTTTAGAGTTTAGAAATTGAAATGTAGGTTTTTCTTTACCTTTAGTATTAATGATATTTAATATTTTTTGGTTAAGTTTGTTATATTAAGAAGATGGATATCTTCTTCAGAAAAGTTTTTAACTTTTCTTTTTTGTAGTTAATTAATATATGTAATTTACATATATTAAAATATAATATAGAAATATAAGGGTTATATTTATTTTAATCCCTTAA